AATAGATAGAAATACCGCAAATAAGGCCATTGCGACACCCATCAAAGGGGTCGTTCCCCACCCCGGAGCGACTTTACCATATTCCGAATTCAATGGTTTTAATAAACTGCCCACATTCGTTCGTTTTGGACCAGATCGAGAATCGTTCTCAACAGTTTGTGTAACCATAAATCCTATTGTAGTCATTGAGATCTGTTGACTTTGTATACTCTTCCGTTGTAAATAAATGATCTTATCATAGATCCGTTGTGTTCTTGAACTTTTCGAATAATGGAAACAGCAACCCTAGTCGCCGTCTTTCTATCTGGTTTACTTGTAAGTTTTACTGGGTACGCCTTATATACCGCTTTTGGGCAACCTTCTCAACAACTAAGAGATCCGTTCGAGGAACATGGGGACTAGTTGAAGTAATGAGCCTCTCAGGAGGCTCATTACTTCAATTGAAATCGAGATAATGAAAATTCATTTTTTAGTTGGAACTTTAGGCGGTTCTCTAAAAAAGATAGCGAAAAAAATAATCCCTAGGGTTGAGACTAAGAGGAATGTATAAACCAATGCTTCCATAGATTCGATCGTGATTTACAATTATAGCTTCCATACCTATTTGTTTTTTCTTTCTTTTATTGGGGACCATCTCCCGGCTACCGAAAGAGCAAGAGACAAAAAAACGGGGAGTCAAAGCAAGATTTCTCTGCTACCCTCTATCAATATCAAAATCACTAACAAATCATAAAAAGAAAATAGATTCGAAAGACATCAAAAGAAGGTTGGATCAGACTACTTGTCTTCTTGTAGTTGGATCTCCAAGTTTTTGGAAGGCTCCAAATTCTACTTGAGCATCCAAATCTGGGTCAATCCCAGCAAAAACATCTCTGAACAGGGTTCTAGCACCATGCCAAATGTGTCCGAAGAAGAAGAGCAAAGCAAATGAAGCATGTCCAAAAGTAAACCAACCCCTTGGACTGCTACGAAAAACACCGTCGGATTTCAAAGTAGCACGATCTAATTCAAAAATTTCACCCAATTGAGCGCGTCTAGCATATTTTTTCACAGTCGCAGGGTCATTATAACTGACTCCATTGAGTTCGCCACCGTAGAACTCAACAGTTACACCGACTTGTTCGACACTATACTTCGATTCGGCTCTTCGAAAAGGAACATCCGCTCGAACAATCCCGGCTCCATCTACCAAAACGACCGGAAATGTTTCAAAAAAAGTGGGCATACGACGTACAAAAAGTTCACGACCTTCTTTATCTCTAAAGATAGGATGTCCTAACCATCCAACCGCTATTCCATCCCCGTTATCCATTGAACCCGCCCTGAATAATCCCCCTTTTGCCGGATTATTGCCGATGTAATCATAAAAGGCTAATTTTTCAGGAATTTTAGACCAAGCTTCTGATAAACTTTGATTTTCGGCTAACCCCGCACTAATTCGTCGATATATCTCTTGTTGGAAGTACCCCTGATCCCATTGATAACGAGTCGGTCCAAACAATTCGATCGGGGTAGTTGCTGAACCATACCACATAGTTCCGGCAACAACAAAAGCTGCAAAAAAGACAGCAGCGATACTACTGGAAAGGACAGTTTCTATATTACCCATGCGCAATCCCTTGTATAGACGTTGGGGTGGTCGAACGCTAAGATGGAATAGGCCTGCTAATATGCCCAATGTCCCAGCCGCAATATGATGAGAGGCTATTCCTCCCGGAACAAAAGGATCGAAACCTTCCACGCCCCACGCTGGATTTACCGATTGTACTTTTCCAGTTAGTCCATAAGGATCGGACACCCATATTCCCGGACCATACAAGCCTGTTACATGAAATGCACCAAAACCAAAGCAAGCCACCCCCGCGAGAAATAAATGAATTCCAAAGATCTTGGGCAAATCCAACGAAGGTTTTCCTGTACGTTCATCAGTAAATATTTCTAGATCCCAATACACCCAATGCCAGATAGCTGCTAAAAAGCACAAGCCCGAAAACACAATATGCGCTCCGGCGACACCTTCGTAACTCCAAATACCCGGAGATGTTATAGTCCCTCCTGTGATACCCCAGCCACCCCATGAATTGATTATTCCTAAACGCGTCATGAAGGGTATGACAAACATACCCTGTCTCCACATTGGATCCAGAACGGGGTCAGAAGGATCAAAAACTGCTAATTCATACAGAGCCATCGAACCGGCCCACCCAGCAACCAGAGCTGTATGCATTATATGAACAGCAAGCAACCGGCCGGGATCATTCAATACGATAGTATGAACACGATACCAAGGCAAACCCATGAAAATACCCCTTTATCAAAGAAAAAAGACACTACGCAACTTTATTGCATTGGACACGACTCTACTCTGCCGATGTTACGTCCCCCGAGGAGAGGGCGATTAGTTCAGAGCAAGGGTTCATAATTTGTTTGATTCTATTAGCAATAATGGAACAATTCCGTTCGTAAGAAAAAAGAGAAGCAGATTTATTCTATACTCGATAAGTACCAATACGCAATGGGCCGCTTGATGCCTTTTCTATAAACGAATGTAACCATCCTTGTTCATGATTACAGGGGCCTAGTTTTGTCTTTCTTTATGCATTTTTGATAAAGAACAATATTATAAAAACAATAAAACCCTTCTTACGTTTTCACATCTAAAGTCTAGTATTTTTTTTTTCTTTCATTTAATGCCCGTTGGTGTGCCAAAAATACCTTATGATATTCCTGACGACGAAGACGAGGAAGCAACTTGGATTGACTTATAGTGCGACTTGGCAGATCTATTGGGTCATATGGGCTTTCCCCCTTCTCTTCCCGATCAAGAGATCCTCTATTTCGCCCAAAAAAGATGAATTGGATCATCAAAAATTTGGAGCGTGAAGTGCAATTAGATCCTTTTTTTTAAGGGGATTCAAATTACTATTATCAATTCAAATAATTTATGGCTGGCTCGGTTGGACTAAGAAATTGAAATATCCAGACTTCGTTTAAAAAACCCAATTGGTAATATATCTACCATTACTCCTTATAAAGGGATTCCTCTATTCTAAAGAAATCCTCTTTGGAAATAGAAGTGATTTTAAACAGTTCTCTTAATCAATCGAGTAATATGTATAAAGACCTCAAATATTTGCCGGACTGTACGGATTGAGAAAAAAGAAGTGGTAAGGGGAGTATTTGTCCTATATGTGCAAATCGAAGGCGGGCAAATCTTTACCCGGAGTAGAGTATAAACCTAAAAAGAGTAAGATAAAAGAGGCCCAGTTTGGAACAAGAAAATGACATCGTGATTTGGATTGGATCGCGATGAAAGAATACATCAATGAAAAGTGAATTCGATCCGGTTAATGAATTCTTTTTTCTAAGGAAAGGAATCAAAACTCATCTTTATTGAAAAATCGAAGAAAAATTAGGAGTCAGTAAAGAGCATGCTCTGAAATCCGAAAGGGGGTAGGAATATACACATTGATTTTTTTGCAAATTTTTTTGAACCGTATGCGCCAAACGGCGCCTGTACGGTTCCTACGGAATACAATTTTAACCTAATCGACCGACTTTATCGAGAAAGAGCACTTTTTTTATTCAAAGACCTTAGTCCCGAGACGGCAAATCACATTGTCGGTCTTATGATATTTTTAAATATCGACGATTGTAACCAAGAGCAATTTTTATTTATAAACTCTACGGGTGGAGGAGTAATGCATGGGCTAGCTGTTTATAATGCGATGAATTTTGTGCTACCAGATGTACATACAATCTGTCTGGGAGTAGCCGCTTCAATGGCAGCTTTTGTCCTGGTCGGAGGCTCACCGACTAAACGTATAGCATTCCCTAACGCTTGGCGCCAATGAGGTTTTATTTGAAAGAAAAAAGACGACTATGCCTTCGCCATATGAAAAATGAATCTCCATATGAAATATGAATAAAAAAGTAATAATAGCATGGCACTTTGAATTCGATATACAAAAGTTTTTTTCAAAGCATTAGATTTTTTATCGAGAGAGTAGTATGAGATAAAAGGTATTTCCGATGTGTTCTTATCTATCGACAGTGCAGTTCAGCGTCACAAACTTTTTTTCACACGGCAGATCTCTTAATAATATTTATGTTCTGAACTAGTGAAAAAAAAATTCTTTTTTCCTTAGGTTATTTAATCAAATAAAAAGCAACTTTGGGATTGCTTAATGATAGACAAAAAAGAAATATAGAAAGCAACGGAGCCATCATAGTAGTTTTTAACTCCCACGAAAGGAAGGGTGGTAATTTGATCATTTTCCAAGCGGGGTCTAATCAATCTTATTTTTCTCTTTCGTTGGGGGGGCATAAGGATCAATTTTATTCTAGAGCCGTATGCAATGCAATGCATAGAAAGATGCCTGTACGGTTGTGCAATTCTATCTTTTTTCGTGCTATTCTTTTCTCTTTCTTTTATCTTCCCTTCATCATGTGCAATAGAAAAACTTTTAATTTTGTTATCAGGGTAATGATCCACCAACCTATTAGTACTTTTCTTCAAGGCTACATGGAAGAGGTAATCACGGACACAGATTTGGTGCTAGAACTACGTGAAGAGATCACAAAGGTTTTTGTACAAAGATCGCACAAACCTTTCTGGATGGTCTTCGAAGACATGGAAAGAGATATTTTTCTGTCAGCAGAAGAAGCCAAAGCTTATGGAATTGTTGATTCTATCGGGTTTGTAGGGCTTCCAGGGCGTAAAAAAAGAAAGCATAAAAAAAGGCGTAAACCTATATTTCGCGCAAATCCCTAATTTTAGATTACCGCTACCGACCGAGTTGACTCGAAATAATCCGGTTAGGATGGATCTAAACCATCCAATTATATCTATATCTATGATTCAACATGCCAACTATTAAACAACTTATTAGAAAAACAAGACAGCCAATCAGAAATGTTACAAAATCGCCCGCTCTTAAGAGATGCCCTCAACGTCGAGGAACGTGTACTAGGTTGTATGTGCGACTCGTTCAGATCATGAGCTAGAACAAAGGAAAGCGAACAAGTTTCCAGTATCAAAGGTCAGTACCGGTGAATAGGCTGAAACGAAAAAATGAACTCTATTTACTATCTACAAAACGAAAATGGATCATATGCCTTTCATTGTGTAGGAAATTTATGGTTTCCCTTGGTGTAAATTCAATCACCTCAATTTAAGAATTCTCCATTGGTAACAAATGCTTATCCATTAAGCGGAGGAACTCTTGGTTTCAATTTCAAAGATTAGGCCACCCTCTTGCAAGAACGGACTAACAAGGTCAGCTATCCAGCTAACCCTCATAATTAAATACCGTTACTGTATAGGTAGATCTCGTTGTGAAGACCTAGTTACTGGATAATTCATGGGTAGAGCTAAAGAATGTGAACTATACAAGTTCCCAATAGCATTAATTAAATGAAGTTAAAGGCTCCGGTGTATAGAGAAGACCTCACCGTTTAAGAAGTAACCATAGAAACGATGGAATCCACTATTGCTTTAGAATTTATATTTCTTATTATCTTTTTAATACCTAGTAGAATCTAATTTCAAATTGTGAGGTAAAACAAAGGTCTCGAAAAAATAAAAAATCGTGGTCGGGAAGGTTATCGTAGCTAAAGCCATTGGAATTTTGAGTTTATACATTGGAAAAACTCATTGGGTTATTAATAGACTAGGAAGGGGGAAAAAGAATAACTGCAAGAACGGAAATCAATTAGTTATTCGACAAAGTTTGATTTATGCATATTCAATGACCAGAACTAGACGGGGATATATAGCTCGGAGACGTAGAAGAAAAGCACGTTCATTTATATCAAGCTTTGGGGGAGGTCTTTTAAAGACTCAACAAGACATAAGAGCTTTGGCTTCGTCTCATCGGGATAGGAATGGACAAAAAAGAAATTTTCGTCGTTTGTGGATCACTCGAATCAATTCAGAAATTCGTGACGGGTGGATATACTATAACTATAGTAAATTCATCCATGATATATACAAGAGCCAGTTGCTTCTTAATCGTAAAATACTTGCGCAAATAGCTATAGCAAATAAAAACTATCTTTATCTAATTTTCAATGAAATCATAAAAAAAGTAAATTGGAAGGAATCTGCCGGAGTACTTTAAACGGAGTTCCCCGGATAATGACCTCCGGGAAAGTAGAGTCAAAATGAATCAAAAAAGAAATAAATAGGACTCAACACTTTCAATCAACAATTTGGAGTTTGACTTCTGAATCCGATTTTTGATTTATTTTTGTCTTACGAAACGAGAAGCAAAGCCGGTCCGGATTGTCGGATTTTTGCACAAAGCATCAATCTGCGTTTGAGTTCGGGTGTTAATTTTCATTCAAGTGACGAAAGAGTAAGCCTATTTTTTTTGTCTCTTACGGTCGCCTTCTATTTCTTTGTGTCTCTCACAGTCGACTTATATTTCTTTCCGTCTGACTTATATTTCTTTTTATATTTTTTTCGGACTCGCGCGGTCGACTTGTTTCTTTCACCTTGTTTCTCATTAGTAATAAAAGGTAACGAAGATAAAATACGAGCTTGTTTTATAGCAAGAGTCATTAATCGTTGTTGTTTCAAGGTCAATTTATTTACTCGTCTAGATAATATTTTTCCTTGATCACTAATAAATCGACCAATTAAACTCATATTTCTATAATCAATTCGATCCCCCGATTGGATCGGGGGCAAACGCCTACGAAAAGATCGCTTGGATTTAAGCAAAGGTCGCTTGGATTTAAGCAAAGGTCGCTTGGATTTATCCATGGTTTGTTTAATTTATTTCTTTAAACCGAAAATCCTATTTCGGTTGGATCTAGAAAATGAATTAGAATACATAAAAACAATAGGATTTTCTTTCTATTCAAATTATCTTAGCGATAATTAGCATAGCATTTTTCCTCCTCCTGGGGAGGTTGCAAGTGCTCGGTTCGAGCTATTTCGTTATCTCCCCATGAATCGTATGTTTATAACAATATGGACAGAATTTTCTCAATTCCAATCGATTAGGCGTATTGTGCCGATTCTTTTGAGTCATATATCTGGAAATGCCTTTTGATGCCTTATTAACAACCTTTCGAACACAAGTAGTACATTCTAAAATAACTGTTATTCGGATATCCTTACCCTTGGTCATGAACCTCCTTTGGATTTTTTATTTACTCAACGCTTTTCCTTTCGATTCGAAATGAAGAAGAAAGAAAAAGTAGAAGTTGCGAACTTGAACTCACATTATGAAAAATTTTGCTACAATCAATATATTCAAAATAAGATCCAAAGATTTCGAAACGATATTTCAAAGCACAGTACACTATTTCGTTTAAGTATCTTGTATAATACTCTTCGCTAGACCCACATTTTATAGTCTACTTCCATTCCTCTATTATTCTATTATTCGAATTGGAATCCGAATCCCACAGCCGTTGAATCCACTTTTCTTCTTTCTCTTTCCTCCCTTATTCTAAAAATCAGAAAAAATAGAGAAAAGAGAAATAGAGAAAAGAAAAATAGAGGGGGAGACTTGATTAGTGACCGATATTTCATCGTAGTTCTAATCTTCTTTATTCCTTTCCACGTCACTAACTAGAATGAAAAAAAGGGGAATGTCAACGCATCCGGGAAAAAACGATTAATCTCTATCAATAGACCTGCTAAAGACGCGAACCATAGCGCACTTAGTACCGGTGCCACAGAAAGATATGTTTTTAGATCTCGCATTGAAAACCCCCTTTATTTTATTGTAATACATAATGATAATACATATATGATCAGATGCATAGGTAGTTAACGACCACTTTTAATTGTACTAGAATTGTCCGCGGAATTTCGAATTCAAATTGACATGTACAATGATCCCGTAACTATTTCCATATTTTTATTAATAGATAAGATAAAAACGTCCTTTTCGTCTCGAGTATTCCCCAAAAATAGTCATTGAATTTTCCGACAGATTAGGTTCCATTTTTCAAATGGATAAAAATTTTTTATGAATCTTACTGCATATTATATGTTAAATGAGACCAAAAGGACGAAATGGACAGAGAAATTCTATATATATAGAAGCGATAGACGAAAAAACGATGTGGAAAACAAGATAGGAATTCTCTACAATGACACTGGAGACTAATTGGAGGGATGTAGCGCAGCTTGGTAGCGTGTTTGTTTTGGGTACAAAATGTCACAGGTTCAAATCCTGTCATCCCTACCTATAACAGCTCTCTCGAGCAGTAACGGGGGATTCGGTGAAATCAAGTCAAATTGGACAGATATAATTTTTCATTCTTATGATCCTATGTATAGTCTATCCATGATGTATTGAACTTACAAAAAGAATCCAACCCCTTTCTTTCCAGTCTTATATGTTTTGATAAGAAAGCGCTCTTAGTTCAGTTCGGTAGAACGTGGGTCTCCAAAACCCGATGTCGTAGGTTCAAATCCTACAGAGCGCGAGTCCGTTCTTCTTAGATTAAACTAGCGTCACTAACTTGAACAGCAATTTGAATTTGACCTCCCGGATAGTAAAAGGAGGTCAATCAAAAAACGTGATATTAATTAATCAAAGGTCCAACTGATCGCCGCGCCTATATTGTAAATAGGCAGTTACAAATAATCCAGCCAAAGTAATAGGAATTAAACCTAAGACGATTCCAAATAGAAAAACTTCAATCATTTCAAGTTGTTTGAAAGGAGAAAAAAAGAGGTAATATCTCTCCCTAAATATTAATCCGAATTACCATCAATCTCAATGACCAAGAATTGGCAATTGACCCGGTAAGTAATTTTAGAGTACACAGAATTTCGCAGAAAGATTTCTTTTTCTGAGTTTTGCGCAGTTCAAATCTGAATTTCAAATAAGTCGTATTTTGCTCAGCCCGATATAGAAAGCTGCGGTTATAGTTAAAGCCGCTAGTAGAAAACCGAAATAACTAGTTAGAGTAGGCATGAAGGAGCTCAATGAAATCTGGTCTTTTTCTACATATATTTCTAAAAAAGCACTTACCTAAATTTCAATTTTTGCCAAATCAAAAGAGGAGAGAAACAAAAATACCAATTGAAAATTTTTGAGTCATCTATTATTATAGACAATACTAAAAAAGAGAAAGTGACAAGCATATAAAAAAATTGGTTCATCATCTACAACATCGACCTATCCTGTGCTTGCAATCAAGGGATTGATTGAGCAACTTTTGAGTCAATGATCAACTCAACTTAGAAAGGAAGACTAAGAACTGGTGTAACTTCAAAAACGGAAACTCTTTTTGAATCATTACGGAATAAAGTTAGAAAAGTCTTTCTATTTTGATCATTTGTTTTTTCATTCTTGGTTTTCTTTCTTTTTTCGAATACAATTTAATACTCTTACTTGTTACTGGGCGACTAACTAATTTAATTCCTTAAAATGAAAAAAGGATTCTAAGAAAAACCGCTTCTACAACTACGAAAAAGAAGATTTCTAGAGCTCGCATCTACTTACAATTGTGGGAAGAGGATAATCTCTTTCATGAATTATTACAAACCAACTTATTAGACAAAAGAACTTATTAGATTCACATTTTACCAGATCTTTGGTTTCTAGCCCCAAACCCATAATGGAGAAAAATAGACGAGTTTGAGGAATTTTGTATTGAATGGTGGAGTCGACCAACAACAAGGAAAAGAAGGAAGAAATTATTTAGCATAGCAATTCCTTCCAATACAAATTTAAAATGCGTTGCTGTGTCAGAAGAAGGACAGCTATACTGATTCGGTATACTCGAAAGACACCTTCGGTACAATATTGACGATCTCACAAAGATTTTTTTGGTAAATTTCCATTTGCTGATCTGATCTTTTACGGAATCGATACCTTTTGACTGTATAAGAATATGTGGAGCTTGGCATGTCTGGAAGCACAGGAGAACGTTCTTTTGCTGATATTATTACCAGTATTCGCTACTGGGTCATTCATAGCATTACTATACCTTCTCTATTCATTGCGGGTTGGTTATTCGTCAGCAC